CTTTCTTTTTTTATTTGAGATACCTCTTTCCTTCCTTCTTTATCTTTTTGTTATCTTTTTTTTTTCTTTATACTTATTATATTCTAATTCTTTCTACTTTTAGATTCTAATTCTTTATACTTCATTTTTCTAATTTAATAATTTATATTATACAATTTACATCAATTAAATAAATAAAAAAAGTAAAAAAGTATATATAAATATATAAATCAAAATAGAAAAAGAAGAAATTAAATAAAATTAACTGATAAAAGTTCTATCGATCCATATTCTCTATAATATATCTATATTCTCTATAATATATATTAATTTTATATATCCATATATTACTATATAATACCTACATATATAATTATATTATTAATTAGATAATATCTATATATAACCTATATAATCTATATAAAAAAAGAGGGGTTTGCTCAAGTATTATTTTTTCTGTGCTGTAACTATCTTTTTTTCCATTAGGAGAGATGGCTGAGTGGACGAAAGCGTCGGATTGCTAATCCGTTGTGCGAGTTATTCGTACCGAGGGTTCGAATCCCTCTCTTTCCGTTTTGGTTTTTGACAGTAGAATACATCAAATCCTAATCCTATTTATAAAAATATAAAAATAAAGCAAGGAAGCCTTTTTTTTTCTTATTCTTCGCGTCCAGGATTACGTCCTGGATCATTAGATAGGAATCCGAAGATGAAGAGAGAAACAAAGAATATCACTACGGTGTAAACAAAGAGTTTAAGAGTAAGCATTACACAATCTCCAAGATCTTAAAAAAAAAAGAAAATAGATTTTCTATTTTTATACGACATAGTTTGATTTTGACACCAAGAAATAAAAATGAAAAAATGAAAATAAAGCGGTTTCTAGTATTTATAGAAATGGACTAGAATCTTTAGAAATAGAAAAGCGTTTTCAAAAATAGATTTTGTAATAAGAGTTGAGTCTTTCATTACCATTACAAAAAGTTTTTTCATACCAAGAATTCGATATTGTGATGAACTGTAAGTAGGGTCTTTCGGTGAAAAAAGGGCCAAAAAAAAGGGGCGATCCAAATTTATTACGGCTATCCAAGAATTTCAATGTTTGAATTGAGGGTTCGTTTATATTGTAAGACTTATTTGATCTTTTCAATTGTTAGACTTTTTCTAGGCAGGTATTAAGGATCTTATCGAAAACTTACAGCAGCTTGCCAAACAAAGGCTAAGAGCAAAAAGAGAACAGGTATTACTGGCATAACGTCCACGATTGGATTTAAAAAAGCATAAGCCTCGGGTAATTTCGCGAATAAAAAACTATTCGAAAAAAGGGCAGAATTAAAACAGATAGAGATTAAATTAAAGATATTAATCATAACAAAATTTTGGTCTTGGAGATAATTTTGATTGACTTATTAAGATGTTTTTGATGTAAGGAAAAAATGAAGAAAGGAAAATAAGGCAGATTAAAACAAACCTCTTGTGATTTGAACTCACCCAATCAAAAAACCTTCAATTCTTACACCTTCCATTTTTACAAGAGAATAGAAGAAATCATAATTTCATACAATATCTTAATTGAATTATATGTAATGATCAATAAATTCGGTTTTATTCTATATCCACATGGGTGAAAATCCCGGCAATAATCAAATAGATTCTTTATATGTTTGGTTGGAACAAACTGGACTTGACAAACAAGGAATACCCATATTATTCTTTTTTTTAGTAGTGTCAAATAAACAGAATGGGGCGTGGCCGAGCGGTAAGGCAACGGGTTTTGGTCCCGGTGATCAAAGGTTCGAATCCTTTCGTCCCAGCAGAAGATATTTTTTTATATCTGAATAAAGATGTCATAATCCAAATTGCCCTTTAACTTGTTAAATCTTATTTTATAAGAGTCAAATATCGGCGAGACTTTGAATTCTTTTTTTTTTTAATTATTTCGATAAGAATCGTTTCTTTTTTTTTTCACAAATTGATTCGAGTTCAAATAACATGTAATACGCAAATGGAACTGAATCCATCTCTGTTATGATTCAGGTAAGTTTGAATTTGCAATCATACATTCTAAATCAAAATGTGAAAGTAGCTTCTATATGCTCTTATCTCTTAAATAAGATAGCCCAATTCCAATTATTCTTTTTTTATTTCTGAATTCTCTGACCAAAAGGTGCCCCTGGTGCTAGTTGAATTCAATCAAGGTAAAGACGGGTTTAGATTAAAAAAAAGAATCTTTTTTTATCATTACAGCATTCATATAAAGTGAGGGTGCAATGCAACTAGATAGAAGTTAATTTTTATTAATTTCTAATGGAATATTTTCATTTTAATATTTTTATCTGTCCATTCCAAATCTCATTAACAAAACAAAATTACATATGTAAAGATTCTTTGAATCTTGTTTTTAGGTTTTTGGTGTTTGGCTCTAATCTAAACTCTAATAAGGAATTGGAATTCTATTCAATTCACTCTTTTAATTTAAATAGAATATAAAATATATTAAAAAATAGAATATAAAATATATAATATAAAATATATTAAATTAATATAAAATATATAATATAAAATATATTAAATTAATATAAAATAGGAAATTTTTCAATTAAATATACTTTTAATCAAATGACTGATTTAATGACTTATTATCAGTATTTTTTTTATTTCTTTTTATTTTTATTTAAATTATTATTTAGATATTTTTGTTTATTATTTAGATATTTTTATTTATTATTTAGATGTTTTTATTTATTATTTAGGTATTTTTATTTAGATATAAATAGAATAGATATATATAGAATTCTATATCTTATATATGTTTTATATTCTATTTATCAGGTATCCGTTCATATATATATTTATTCTATTTATATATCCCACTTTAAAATTGAAAAAAAAAAACAAAAAAACAAATTAAAATTAATATAAAATTAATAAAATTAAATAATTAATAAAATTATAAAAAATTAATAAAATTATAAAATTATTAATAAAATTAATAAATAATTAAATAATTATTAATAAAATTAAAATAAAATTAATAAATAATTTAATAAATAATTAATTATTAATAAAATTAATAAATAATTAATTATTAATAAATAATTAAATAAATAATTAATAAATTTATATTAATTATATTAAATTAATTATATTAAATAATTAATTAAATTAAATAATTAATTAATAATTATATTAAATAATTAATTAATATTAAGACTAAAATATATAAAATTAATATATATAATATATATATATAATATAAAAATAATATAAAAATAATATATAATAAATAATATAATATATAAATAGAATATATAAATAGACTAGACTATATAAATAGAATAGACTAATAAAACTAATAAATAATAGCAATATTTCAAAAATATAAGTATAAAAAAAATATAAGTATAAAAAGATATAAGTATAAAAAGATATAAGTAAAAAATAAAATATAAATATTATATAAATAAAAATAAAATATAAATATTATATAAATATTATTAAAATCTAAATATTAGAAATAAAATCAAAATATTATAAAAAAAAGTATAAAACAATGTAAAACAAGTAGATAATATATATATATTGCTTATATCTTGATATTATTTGATTTGCATTCATATACTAAAATATTTCTTTTTTACTGATACTAAAATTTTTCTTCATATACTTACATACGTAAGTCAAAAGTGTAGATTACTATGTACTGACCGAGTACCGGACGAACTAATGACTATTCATGATTCCATAATTGAATCAATTACAGACCGGTTCAAAACTAGAGGCATGTTATGGTAAAACTTCGTTTGAAACGATGTGGTAGAAAGCAACGTGCGACTTGAAGGACATGATCGGCTGTGGATGTAAAAACCCACCACTTTTTTATATGGAAATGAAAGTGCTCTTAGCTCGACATCCTTTATCCGGTTCCCGTGTTTTTTGGGGGGTTGGAATGGGAAATAGTACAGGATGGAGCTCGAGGAGGAAGTATTTATTTTCAGGGGAAAGGATCTAGGGTTAGTTAATACAAATCAATAAGTTGGAACAGCTTCGTAAGTGTTTTTTTTATATCGAAATCGAAAGGATCCGATTTCAAATGAAAAAAAAAAAGAAAGTTTTTTGAAATTTGTAAAACTCTTTTCGATCAAAAGTTTATCATGCGGAAATCGATCGTTCGTCTGATTCTTTTTTTTGTGATTGATTTCTTTCTATCACTATAATCTATCAATGTAAATAAACTATCAATATAAATAAAAAGAAAAACGGGTCTGTTGCTGCCATTTTTTTGAAATAAAAGATTGACGAAGTAATGTCTAAACCCAAGGATTCAAGGCAAAGAGAAAGGATCCTGGAACAAGGAAATACCGCTTTTAATTGTCTCAACAACTGGATCCGAATGAAGAATCAAAATGGATTTTAAACGAGACGAGACAAAGAAAAAAAGGGGTTAAAGACCACTCAAGAAAAGAAAAGCCTAAGCACTTTTTTGAGCTATTTGAGAGTTATCCAACTTGAGTTATGAGAGTCGAAATGCTTTTTTGTTCTTTTTTTTTTTCAAAAAAAAAAGAACAAAAACAGAAGGGCTTAATGTCTAAGTGATTTGTTGGGTTTATGGATTTATTTAAAATTCTGATTCCATACATAGACAGAACTTCTAATCATTTTGTTTTCTCGAGCCGTATGAGGAGAAAACCTCATATACGTTTCTCGGGGGGGGTATTAGTTAACTACACCTATCCCAATGAGCCGTTTATCGAATCGTTGCAATTGATGTTCGATCCCGAAGAGAAGGAAGAGATTTTCAAAAAGTGGGTTTTTATGATCCGATAAATAACCAAACCTATTTAAATATTCCCGCGATTCTTGATTTCCTTGAAAAAGGTGCTCAACCTACAGGAACTGTTCATGATATTTCAAAGAAGGCAGGGGTTTTTACGTAACTTAGTCTTAATTAAACTGAAACGGAATTCAATTAATGAAATACAAAAAAGAAAGAGGGGGGGGGATGACTTGTGTATAGCTTTATACAAATTTTTCTTTACTATATAATATTTTCTCCCCCTTCTTTCCTTTTTGTATTCTTTTTTTTTTCTTTTTACTTTGTTAGTATTTATTTAATGTTATAAATTAATGTTATAAATATTTAATTAATATTATAAATATTTAATATTTAATGTTAAATTTAATGTTAATTTAAATTTAATGTTAATAGAAATTAAATTTAATGTTAATAGAAATATAGAAGTTAATATAGAATACTGTGTTCTCGTAATATTAAAGTAAAGAAAAAAAATAGAAATAAAAAATAGAAAAAAGACTCTTTTTCGATCTTTTATCAACGTTTAGCTTCAATATTCACAATTATATTGACAACAGTGTTTTGAACAAATATAATTCGATCGTGGATAAATCGATTTATTTATCCCTGTTCCATGGGTTTGGTTTTTTACTTAACTTCATTCAAATGAGGGGTTCTTTCTTTGAATTTTGAATTTCTTGTATCACAAGTATCACAAGAAATTGTTTTTTGTATCACACAAAAAACAATTTCTTATTAAATAAAAAAATCGGAATTTTTTTTTGATCTGATCTTACCATTTAATATTCAGAATCGACTAGACATTTTTCTAAAAAGAAATTCTTGCTAATTGAATATATTTTTTTTTTATTTTATTGCGTCATGAAATTTAAATTTTTTATTCCGATTGTATCTACACATTCGAATTTTTTTGGGGTTGCTAACTCAATGGTAGAGTACTCGGCTTTTAAGTGCGACTAGCCTCTTTTACACATTTGTACGAAGAAAGGGATTCGTCCATACCATCGGTAGAGTTTGTAAGACCACGACTGATCCTGAAAGGACTGGATGGAAAAAACAGCATGTCGTATCAACGGAGAATTCTAAGAATATATTCGAAGAATGTATATATATATATATTATGGATCGGTACAAAATCGTTTTTTGTGCGATGAATTGAATTCAAAGTTGGGTCAAGTGAATAAATGGATAGAGCTCTATGACGCCAAATTTTAATTATAGGGAAACAAAAAGCAACGAGCTTCTGTTCTTAATTTGAATGATTACCCGATCTAATTTAATGTTAAAAAAAAATTAGCTCCTGGTACGGTAAAAGTTTTTCTCCTGAGTGGATTATTGATTTTTTATGAGTCCTAACTATTAGTGATTCCCTATTCTGTATGGGTTAGACATGAATGTGTAAAAGAAGCAGTATATTGATACGGAAAAGAGAGTTTTTTTTCCAAAATCAAAAGAGCGATTGGGTTGAAAAAATAAAGGATTTCTAACCATTTTGTTAGCCTATACCGAAATCCAGTAGGTGGCAAAAGAGGGGATAGAGAATCCGTTGATGAATTTATCTGTCCTGAGGTATCTATTCCTTTCTTACTAGAATACCTTGTTTTGACTGTATCGCACTATGTATCATTTTATAATCGAAAGGGTCCCCTATCTTTGGTTCAAATCAAATTTGAAATGGAGCAACTTAAAGTCTATTTAGAACTCAATAGATCTAGACAACATAACTTCCTATACCCACTTCTTTTTCGGGAGTATATTTATGCACTTTCTCATGATCATGGTTTTAATAGTAATAGATCACTTTTTTTGGAAAATGCGGGTTCCGACAATAAATTCAGTTTACTGATTGTAAAACGTTTGATTACTCGAATGTATCAACAGAATCATTTGATTAGTTTTTCTAATGATTCTAATCAAAATCCCTTTTTTGGGCACAATAAGAATTTGTATTCTCAAATGATATCGGCTGGATTTGCAATCATTGGGGAAATTCCATTTTCCCTACAATTAGTATCTTATTTACAAGGGAAAGAAGGAGTAAAATCTCATAATTTCCAATCAATTCATTCAATATTTCCTTTTTTAGAGGACAAATTCTCACATTTAAATTATGTGTTAGATGTACTAATACCTCATCCCATCCATCTGGAAATCTTGATTCAAGTCCTTCGCTACTGGGTAAGGGAGTCCTCCTCTTTGCATTTATTACGGTTCCTTCTCTACAAGTATTGTAATTTTAAGAGTCTTTTTACTCCAAAGAAATCCCCTTTTTTTTTGAATCCAAGATTTTTCTTGTTCCTATATAATTCTTACGTATGTGAATACGAATCCATTTTCCTTTTTCTCCGTAACCAATCCTCTCATTTACGATCAACTGCTTCTGGAGTCTTTCTTGAACGAATCCATTTCTATCGAAAAATAGAGGATCTCGTAGAAGTTTTTGCTAATGATTTTCAGGCTAACCTATGTTTGTTCAAGGATCCTTTCATACATTTTGTTAGATATCAAAGAAAATCAATTCTGTTTTCCAAGGATACGCCTCTTCTGATGACTAAGTGGAAATTCTACTTTGTCGATTTATGGCAATATTATTTTTACATGTGGTCTCAATCAGGAAGGATACGGATCCGGATAAACCAATTATCAAAAAATTCTCTCGATTTTCTGAGTTATCGTTCAAGTATGCGATTAGATTCTTTAGTGTT